TTTAAAGTAAGCTAAATTTAAGCTAGTGGGCTCATACCCCAAAAATGATTTTTTCCTTTAATAATAACCCATCTAATTTTACTTTGAACTTTGATTATTACAATTGTAATAAGTTTCTCAACTTCATCATTTTTTTCTTTATGAATTTGCTTAGAGATAAATATAATAATATTTATTCCAATTATAAATTCTAAAACACTTCTATCTTCAAATAGAATTACCTTTTATTTTATTACCCAGTCTTTAGCATCAACAATTTTTATCTTTTTTTTTTTATTAAGCTTAATTAATCCCACACTTTTAATTAATAACACTTTTATAGTAAGAGCTATTTTAATAAAATTAGGAGCTGCACCATTCCATATTTGATTCCCAGAGGTATCAGAAGGACTAAAATTCTCTTCGCTATTAGTCCTAATAACTCTTCAAAAACTTATCCCCCTATTAATTTTAAATTTTATAAATAACTTCATTATACTTATATCACTTCTTATATCTACCACAGTTGGCTCTTTAGGGGGGTGAAACCAAAACTCAATCCGAAAAATTCTAGCCTTTTCTTCCATTACTCATATTGGATGGATAATCTCACTTATCATAAATGCGAAAACCTGATGATTAATATACTTTTTTATTTACTCTTTTATTATTACTACATTTATTTTCTTTGTTTCAAAAATAAACATTTCCTTTATTTCTCAAATCAGCTTTTTAAATGAACCTTTGATAAAAATCTCATTTATTATAACTCTTTTATCTCTTGGTGGCATACCTCCTATATTAGGTTTTTTAGTGAAGCTCCTAACAATTAAAATTATTATTCTTTCAATGCCAATAATTCTTTTAGTCATTATTCCATCTTCATTATTGAATCTATTTTTTTATATACGAATTATATACCCTTTTTTAATAAAAATATTCCACTATAACCAAATAAACTTTAAAAAAAAAAAAATGCTTCTTCCTATTTTAGCCCACTGTTTAAGATTATTTGTATTAATCCCTTTGTTGTAAAGACTTTAAGTTAACAAAACTTTATGCCTTCAAAGCATAATATATCTAACCAGATAAGTCTTAGGACATAGCCTTCTTTAAACTTGCAATTTAATAATTTTCATAAAATATAAGACTAGTAAAAGATGTGATTCCTAAATAAATTTACAATTTATCGCCTATATTCAGCCATTTTACCGCGATGATTTTTTTCAACTAATCATAAAGACATTGGGACAATATATTTAATTTTAGGGGCATGATCAATAATAATCGGGATGTCCTTAAGTATCCTAATTCGAGCCGAACTTGGGCAACCAGGATCAATAATCGGTGATGATCAAATCTATAATGTAATTGTAACAAGCCACGCATTTATTATAATTTTTTTTATAGTTATACCAATTATAATCGGTGGTTTTGGAAACTGATTAGTTCCTATTTTTCTCGGAGCTCCGGATATAGCCTTCCCACGAATAAATAATATAAGATTTTGGTTACTCCCTCCTTCACTTATATTATTAATTAGATCATCATTAGTAGAAAATGGAGCTGGAACTGGGTGAACAGTTTATCCACCCCTAGCTAGAAATATCTCCCATTCAGGGATATCAGTTGACTTAGCTATTTTTTCTCTGCATATAGCGGGCATCTCATCAATTCTCGGAGCTATTAACTTTATTACAACCATTATAAATATACGGCCTAGGGGAATAAATTTAGAACAAATTCCTTTATTTCTATGATCAGTAATGATCACGGCAATTCTTCTTCTTCTGTCTCTTCCAGTTCTTGCCGGAGCAATTACAATATTATTAACAGACCGAAACTTCAATACATCATTTTTCGACCCAGCAGGTGGGGGTGACCCAATTTTATATCAACATTTATTCTGATTCTTTGGTCATCCAGAAGTATATATCTTAATCCTCCCAGGATTTGGGATTATTTCTCACGTGATTTGTTTTCAAACAGGAAAAAAAGAACCATTTGGGACGTTAGGAATAATTTACGCTATATTAGCTATCGGTTTATTAGGTTTTATCGTATGAGCCCATCATATATTTACAGTTGGAATAGATGTTGATACTCGAGCTTATTTTACAGCAGCTACAATAATTATTGCGGTCCCCACTGGAATTAAAATCTTTAGATGACTCGCTACATTACATGGAGTACACATACAATTTGACACTCCTTTACTTTGATCGTTAGGATTTGTTTTCCTATTTACAATTGGTGGATTAACTGGAATTATTTTATCCAACTCATCTATTGACATTATTCTTCACGACACATATTATGTTGTAGCTCATTTCCATTACGTACTATCAATAGGTGCAGTATTCGCAATCATAGCAGGAATTACTCACTGATTCCCAATATTTTTCGGGGTATCCTTTAATTCAATTCTACTAAAATTTCACTTCCTTTTAATATTTATTGGCGTTAATACAACCTTTTTCCCTCAACATTTCTTAGGGTTGAGAGGTATACCACGACGGTATTCTGATTACCCAGACTTTTTCACAAAATGAAATGTAGTCTCTTCTTTTGGTTCCATTATATCTTTAATTAGAGTTTTAATTTTCATCTACATTATATGAGAATCTATTTCATCAAAACGATTAGTTATTTCTTCTCTTTTTATAAATTCATCATCAGAATGACAAATAAATTTTCCCCCAGCGGAACATACTTTCAATCAAAACAATATTCTAATTAAATAACTTAACTAATGTCTTCATGATCAAATATCATATTTCCTAACAGAAATTCTCCAATTATAGAACAACTAATTTTCTTTCATGACCACTCCATAATAATTATTAGAATAATTACCATAATCACCCTTTATATAATTATTAATACCATAATGAACAAATTTTCTAGCCGATTTTTAATAGAAGGTCAAGAAATTGAAACCTTATGAACCATTATTCCAGCTATAATTTTAATTTTTATTGCACTTCCATCCCTTCGCCTCCTTTATCTAATAGAAGAATCTTTTTATCCAACTATAACTTTAAAGGTATTAGGACATCAATGATATTGAACATATGAATATCCAGATTTTAATGTTGAATTTGACTCCTTTATGCTCCCCCTATCTGAAAGAAGAAAAAATTCATTTCGACTACTCGATGTAGACAACCGAATAATTATCCCACTTAACACCAATATCCGATTCCTAATCTCATCAGCTGATGTAATCCATTCCTGGACATTACCCGCTTTAGGAATAAAAATAGATGCTATTCCTGGCCGACTAAACCAATTATTTTCCACAGCTAATCGGCCAGGAATCTTCTATGGTCAATGCTCTGAAATTTGCGGTGCTAACCATAGTTTTATACCAATCTCCATGGAAATTACATCTTCAAAAAATTTCCTAAATTGAATTAAAAATATATTATTGAATGGCTGAAAGAAAGCAATGGTCTCTTAAACCAATTTATAGTACCCGCATACTTTCAATAAAATTAAAAACTAGTTAATATTATTATAATATAAGAATGTCATTCTTAAGAAACTTTAGGTGTTTTTAAATTCCACAACTCTTCCCAAGCAACTGACCAATTTTATATATTTTCCTAATAATTATAGTTTATTTGTCTATAAATATAATCCATTTTCTACCGTTTTTTAAAAAAACCAAAACTTTTTGTTTTAACATCTCTTTTAAAAAAAACTGAAAATGATAACTAATCTATTTTCAATTTTCGATCCAGCAACCTCTGCAAATTTTTCTTTAAACTGATTATCAATTTTAATTGTAATAATAATTATCCCAAATTTCTATTGAGCTACTCCATCTCGTCTCCAATTATTTTGAACTTTTATCTCAATAATATTAATTAAAGAATCAAAAACGATTTTTTTTAAAAAAAATCTAAAGTTTTTGATTCTTTTTCTCACAATTTTTTGATTAATTTTAACAAGAAACTTTATAGGTCTTCTTCCATATATTTTTACACCAACTAGTCACATTAACATAACCTCATTTATAGCCCTACCACTATGACTAACTTTCATAATCTTTGGGTGAACAAACCATTTAAATTCAATATTAACTCATCTGGTCCCTGCGGGAACCCCTATATTCCTTTCAACATTTATAGTATGTATTGAAACCATCAGAAATGTTATCCGCCCATTAACCCTAGCTATTCGATTATCAGCCAATATAATCTCAGGACATCTTCTAATTTGCCTTTTAAGAAGAACCATTAACATTTCAAATTTAATTTTCCCAATAATCCTTCCTGTCCTAATTACTCTAATATTATTAGAAATAGCAGTAGCTATTATTCAAAGATATGTTTTCGTAACCTTGTCTATTTTGTATTTAAATGAAATTAACTAATGACTCTTCACCCTTTCCATTTAGTAAACAAAAGCCCTTGGCCATTAACAGGATCGTTAGCCATATTAAGACTTATAGTAAGAATAATTAATATCATACATTTTTCAAAATACAATATGATAATCTTAGCAATTCTCATTGCATTCTTAACAATATACCAATGATGACGAGATATCTGCCGAGAAGCCACATTTCAAGGACTCCATACCTTAATTGTTGTTAGTAATATAAAATGAGGAATATTACTATTTATTATCTCAGAAGTATTTTTCTTTATTTCTTTTTTCTGAGCATTTTTTCATAGAAGCCTCTCTCCAAATATTGAAATTGGTTCAATGTGACCTCCAAAAAGAATCCAACCTTTCAACCCAATAAGAATCCCTTTATTAAATACCACAATTCTCCTATCATCAGGAGTAACCATCACTTGATCCCACCACTCTATACTTAATAAAAATTTTAAAGAATCTTTCAATGGACTAATTCTTACCATTTCATTAGGTCTTATTTTCACAATCTTACAAGCATGAGAATACTTCCAAGCCTCATTTTCCATTTCAGACTCAATCTTCGGATCTACATTTTTTATATCAACTGGATTTCATGGTCTCCATGTAATAATTGGGTCTTCCTTTTTATTAATAATCTTCATTCGACTAAACTTAAATCATTTTTCAAAGTCTCATCATTTCGGATTCGAAGCAGCAGCATGATATTGACATTTTGTTGATGTGGTATGACTATTTCTTTATACATTTATTTACTGATGATCATTCTACTTTATTAGTATAATAAGTACATATAATTTCCAATTATAGAGTTTTAATTAAATAAAGTAATTAAATTTTTAATTTTAATAATTTTCATCTGTTTAACTTTTTATTTTCTTAGTATTTTCACAAGAAAAAAAACTAAAAGAATAAAAGAAAAATTCTCTCCATTCGAATGTGGATTTGACCCATTCTCCGCATCACGCCTTCCATTTTCCCTTCGATTCTTCATAATTACAATTATTTTCTTAATTTTTGACATCGAAATTGTCATTCTCTTACCTCTTCCAATTATCTCCTCAATTCCTAATTGAAATTTCCCTGTAATTTACATCTCAATTATTTTAATTATCCTTTTCGGCCTATTATATGAATGAAAAAAAGGAATAATTGAATGATTAAAATAAGAATAGTATTTAAATCTTATAAAATCTAATTTGCACTTAGAAATTGCCTTAGCCTATTCTAAAAAGAAGCGATATATCGCAGTCAGTTTCGGCCTGACTTTAGGAGAACCCTTTTTAATAGAAGCCAAAATAGAGGCTATTCACTGTTAATGAATACAATGATCAATCCTATTAAGACCACATCAAAGGCTGCTAACCTTAAAATAATGAAGTTCATTTGGTCTTTTTTATGGTGTATACAAACACTTAACATTTTCATTGTTAAAAAGCTTATCCGCTAAAAAAATATTCTTAAATCTCTTATCATAACATTTTCAACGTTATATTTTAATTAAACTATAAGAATAAACAATAAATAAAAAATAAATTACAAACAATAAAAATGAAAAAATTCTATTAATCTGAAACCACTGAATAATTTTAGAAAAACTAAAATTCATCCTATATAAACCTATAGGACCAAATTCCTCTAATCATTTCGACTCTATCATTATAAACATTGATCTTCCCCTAAAAACCTTTATTGGAAAAAAGGAGGAAAATGTCGATAAAAACCACAAAGAGCTTAAAAAATCAGCGCCATAAATTTTCCCCTCAAACCCCCTTACATTAAAATAACATAAAAAAAAAATTCATATAGAAAACACTAAAATTAATAAATTTATTATTTTAACATCATAATTTAATAAAACAAAAATAGGTTCTGGGAAAATTATCCATATCAATACTCTTCCAAAAAAAATAACCACTACCCCTATAACAAAAATAGGAATTCATATAAATATTGATAAAGATAAATTAATCATAGATCTATTTTTAAATAAAGCATTCCAAATCACATAATATATTAACCGTATTGAATAAACGCAAGTTAAAATAGTTGCCATCACTAACAAAATCAAAACAAAAATTCTAATTTCATTTTCATAAATATATTCTAACAATAAATCCTTTGAATAAAATCCTCTCAAAAAAGGAAAGCCAAACAATGATAAACTTGAAAGACCTAAAGCTCCAGAAATTCCAGGGTTCATTTTAAAAAAAAAACCTAACAACCGGATGTCCTGTTTCCCTAGACTATTATGGATCATTACACCTGCACATAAAAATAACATAGCCTTAAAAATTGCATGAGTTAATAAATGAAAAAAAGATAAAATAGGTAGCCCAATAGCTAGAACTAATATTATCAACCCAATTTGTCTTAAAGTAGAAAGAGCAATAATTTTTTTTAAATCCATTTCTAACACTGCTCCAAAACCTGCCATAACTATAGTTAATAACGATAAAAATAGCAGGAACCTAGAAAATAATCCCACCTGAAAAAAAATTCTCAAACGAATCAATAAATAAACCCCAGCAGTTACCAAAGTTGAAGAATGAACCAACGAAGAAACCGGAGTAGGAGCTGCCATAGCAGCTGGTAATCAAGCAGAAAAAGGAATTTGAGCTCTTTTAGTTATACCAGCAACAATTAAAAAGAATACAGAAATTCACAACAACTTATTAAAATTTATAAAATCTAATGTCCCGAAATTTATAAATATCACAATCGACAATAAAACTATTACATCCCCTACTCGATTAGATAAAACAGTTATTATCCCAGCACTATCTGATTTTCTATTTTGGTAATAAATCACTAAACAATAAGAGGTTAAGCCTAATCCATCTCATCCTAATAAAATTATTAATAAATTTAAACTAAAAATTATCAAAATCATTGACCCAACAAATAATAACACACCATACAGAAAATATAATTTAGTTAAATCACCACTTATATAATCTTCTCTATAAATCACAACCATTCTAGCAATAAATAAAACAACAGACATAAATATCAAACTCATTCAATCCAATAATAAAAAAAATTTCACTTCTAATCCTCCAACCCCAACCATTCTATATTCTAACACATAAACCTCTATGTTTATTAAAAACAACAACGAAAAAGAAAAAGAAAATATTCTCACAATTAACAAAAAAATTCCTCAAACTAAGAAAATTACTCAATGAAAAATCTCATCTTTGAACCCACAATTCAACATTTTTCCTTAAACTAATTAAAGCATATTTAAAACCAATTTATAAACAACTCCATTTTAAAAACTCAGACAACCAGAGGAAAAAAATGTAAAAACATTAATAAATACTCCCGAGTTCTAATTATTGAAATCCCAAAAAAAACCCACCCCTTTCCATGCTGAGTATATCTAAATATATATAAAGAATAGCATGCACTGAAAAATGACAAAAAAAATAAAGGCATCACTAAAAAAAATGAATATTTTAATATACTTCCCAGTAACATAATCTCAGCAAAAAAATTCATTGAAGGAGGAGCCCCCATATTTACTACACAAAATAAAAATCATCACAAAGACAAAAAAGGAAAAATCACCCCTAAACCCCTTAACAACATCAATCTTCGAGTAAAAAACCGCTCATACATAAAATTAGCCAAACAAAACAAAGCTGAGGAACATAATCCATGACCAATCATTATAATTAAAGCCCCATTCCCACCTCAAATATTAAAAGAAAATACTCCACCCAAAGCCATTCCTATATGGCAAATAGAAGAATATGCAATTAATGATTTTAAATCCACCTGCGTCAAACAAACCAAACTAATAATCAATCCCCCTAAAATTGAGATTCTCAGCATAACTGAATTCCAATCAAACGAAATTATAATAATAAATGGCTTAAATCGATATAAACCATAAATTCCTAATTTTAATAAAACACCCGCTAAAATTATTGATCCAACAATAGGTGCCTCAACATGAGCCCTTGGTAGCCATAGATGAACTAAAAACATAGGCACCCTAACAATAAAAGCTATCACAATTAATAAGAAAAAAATTCTTCAAACAGTATCTCTTTTTATAAATAAATAAATAAAATTAACAGAAAAATTTCTCGTTAATAAATACACAAATAATGGAAATGATCCAAACAATGTGTAGAACAACATATAAATACCCGCCTGAAGACGCTCTGGCTGCACCCCCCAATTTAAGACCATTATAATAATAGGAAATAAAACTCTTTCAAAAAAAATGAAAAACATAAATAAATTTGATAAAGAAAAACATATTACTAATAAAAACGTTATCAATAATAAATAAAAAAAAAAAGATTTCTCATTAATTATTGGTAAATTAAAAGCAGCCAATAATATTAACACAGAAATCCACAATCTTAATAAAATTAAACCAATACTTATTATATCCATTCTAAACATTTCTAATACATAACTCATTCACATAGACTCCCAATCCACAATCATCGTAAATAACAGAAAAATTACTAATAAAATCACCACAATTTCCAAAGATGAGAAATAAATAAATCCACATATTATCGTAAAAAGCAGCATAAAAACCTTTAACATTTTAAGATAACCATTGAACCTAATTTATCATTTCCATAAAAAAAAACTCTAGTTACCAAAATTCTCAGCCCCAATCTTGCCTCGCAAACAATAATAATTAAAAATAAAATAATATTCAAAAATATCCCGGTTACACCAACAATTACCAAAAGTAAAATAAAAACACAAAGATATATAAATTCAAAACAAAACAATAATATAAGAAAATGCTTATGATTCATCAATAATGATAAAAACCCAAACAAAAAAGAAACTATACCTACAACAATCATTAGTTAAATCAATTTTTCGTTATAATAATTTAAAAAAAATAATGGTTTTGTAAACCATCTTTGGGACTCTCTTATAACATCAGAAAAGATTGGAAAATCAACATAAATACCCAAAATTTACATATTAAATATACTATTTTCTGAAATGAAACTTCCAATAATTACCTCTATTTTTTTCTTTATAAGATTACATCCATTAACAATACTGATAACTTTAATTTTTATAACATTCAATGTCATTTATATCGTTTATATAACTACTAAAACCAGATGACTCCCAATAATCTTAATCTTACTAATTTTAGGAGGAATATTAGTTTTATTTATTTATATTACTAGAATTACGCCTAATAAAAAATTTTATTATAAAAAATGAGGCCTCATTTTTTTAACTTTACCACTTTTAATCAACACAAAAATAATTTATCTAAATTTCTCAAAAATTGATATCTTTTTATTTAATATTGATAAAAATTCATATCTCCTAATTTTCATCACAATTTATCTCCTTTTAACATTAATTGCAGTAATACAATTAATCAATTCAAGAATTGCCCCACTGCGAATATTTTTTATAACTAATGATACTAAAAAAAAATATTATTTTTAAAATAATCAATGCAACATTAATCAACCTTCCAGCTCCCTCTAATATTTCGTATATATGAAATTTCGGTTCTTTATTAAGCCTATGCCTAATAATCCAAATTTTAAGAGGCCTATTCCTAGCAATACATTTTTCAAGAGACATCTCAACAGCATTTTCAAGAGTTTCTCACATTACACGAGATGTGAATTATGGATGATTAATTCGCTCCTTACATGCTAACACAGCCTCAATATTTTTTATTATAATATATATCCATATTGGCCGAGGAATGTATTACTCCTCATTTACATTACAAGGACCATGATTAACAGGAACTATAATCATTCTCACCTTAATAGCAACAGCATTTTTAGGATATGTCCTACCTTGAGGTCAAATATCATTTTGAGGAGCCACAGTAATTACTAATCTCCTCTCAGCAATTCCGTACATTGGACCTTCAATCACCCAATGAATCTGAGGAGGGTTTTCTGTAGACAACCCAACCTTAACGCGGTTTTTTACTCTCCATTATTTAATACCTTTTATAATTCTCTTATTAGTAATCATACACATTACATTTTTACATGAAACAGGATCTTCAAACCCTCTTGGAACTTCAATAAATATTGATAAAATTCCATTTCATCCTTACTTTTCACTAAAAGATTTAGTAGGGATTCTATTAATAATTATACTGCTTATAACTATTGTTCTTATATACCCCTACTTTTTTTCTGACTCAGAAAACTTTACCGAAGCAAACCCTTTAGTTACACCCCCACATATCCAACCAGAATGATACTTTTTATTTGCCTATGCTATTCTCCGATCAATCCCAAACAAATTTGGGGGTGTAATAGCATTAATTTTTTCAATTTTAATTATTCTTACCTTACCTTTAACTTCAAATTCTAACTTCAAGTCCATATCAATAAATCCATTAAAAAAATTCCTATTTTGATGTTTCTTTAATGTTTTTATTATCTTAACCTTCATTGGCTCATGCCCAGTCGAACCACCATTTATAATAATTGGACAAATTATAACATCCCTCTATTTTATATATTTTATTATCACACCACTATTAAATAACTGATTTCTTAACTTATATAAAAGTATATACTTTGAAAGTATAAAAAAGAAATATTCTAGAAATCTTAGATTTCTAGAATTGACACAAATAATTAAAAGAAAAAACAACTTTAATAAAAGAAAAAGAAGTAACACTAAAATTCTAAAAGGGAGAATTCTCCTTCATGCTAAACTTATTAATTTATCATACCGATAACGAACCAAAGTTCCACGAACCAATAAAAATAAATATATTAAAGCCAATAAATTCAAACAAAAAACTCCCAAACCACCAAGAAACATTAAAGAAGAAATTATTCTCATAAAAATAATATTTCCGTACTCAGCTATGAACAATAACGCAAACCCATAAGAACCATACTCAATATTAAAACCAGAAACTAACTCTGATTCTCCCTCAGACAAATCAAAAGGTGATCGATTAGTTTCTGCTATAGCAGAAACTAATCAAACACCTATTAAATTTACACAGCCTCATATCAACCAAAATTCTCTTTGAAAATCAATAATATCAAAAATTCCATAACTCCCAGAAAAAAAAACTATTCTAATTAAAATAATAGCTAATCTCACCTCATATGAAATCACCTGAGCTAACCCACGAAATGCCCCTAACAAAGCATATTTCGAATTAGATGACCAACCTCCCCATAAAATTACATAAACCCCTAAACTAGAAACACATAAAAAAAAAATTATTCTATACTCTACACAAAGTTGATTATAAGTCCACAAAAAATTTAATCAAAATACTAACATCAACCATAACGAAAATAAAGGAACTAACAAAAATATAAAAAAATTTATAAAGTGTGAAAAGTTAACTTCCTTTCTAAACAATTTAATTACATCACTAAAAGGTTGGAAAATCCCTAAAAGTCCTACTTTATTAGGGCCTTTACGAAGATGAATATAACCTAAAACCTTCCGCTCTAATAATGTAAAAAAAGCAACTCTAATCAATACTATAACCAATAAAAGTAAATATCTCATTAATGAAATCATTATTAAAGGAATTTTTCATAAATGGAGCTTAAATCCAACACATTTACTCTGTCACTTTAATTTCACTAATTAGGAACTTTTCCTATAACCAAATTCTAAATTTGACACAATTAATCTGCCAAATTAGTTAATTTTAAACTTCATACTATTTAGGTTAAACCCAATTAAAAATTCCTTTCGTACTAAAATAAAAATTTCAAGTTTTTAGATAGAAACCAACCTGGCTCACGCCGGTCTGAACTCAGATCATGTAAGATTTTAAAAGTTGAGCAAACTTCTTATTATGACCTCTTCATCATAAAAGCATCTTAATCCAACATCGAGGTCGCAAACAATTTTATCAATAAGAACTATCCAAAATTATTACGCTGTTATCCCTAGAGTATTTTTTTTAAACAATCATTAATAATGGATCATTTTCAATATTTAAAGATAATTAATCTTTAAAAATCGCCCCAACCAAATTGATTCTCTATTATTAACTTAAATAATAAATTAATCAATAAAAATTCATAGGGTCTTCTTGTCCCAAAATAAAATTCAAGTTTTTTCACTTAAAAACCAACTTCTATTAATTAACTTAAGAAAGAAAATCTTTGTTCTACCATTCTCTTAGCACCCATTTAAGATCTTATTTCAATACCTTCGTATAGTCAGAATACCACAGCAATTTAAAATTCACTGAGCAGGTAATATATTTTATAAAAACCAAAATACAATGTTTTTGATAAACAGTCAAAAATTAATTTGCCGAGTTCTTAAAGTTAAAAACACTCTTAAAAATATTTTTAATTACAAAACAATATAGATATTTATACTAATTTTTTCATAAATTCTTTTAACAACAATTAATTAAAATATTTTTTCCTTTAAGACCTAAAAAAAAATAAATACTTTATAACAAATAAAAGTAAATTTCAAACCTCTTTTTTTTTACTACTCATAAATCTATAAATAAACTTATAGCTTATCCCATAAATTTTATATTTAAAGCAAAACAAAAATTAAAACTTCAAATACTAATATATAATTATATTTTAAAACCAGATATTATTTAATTTGAATAAAATTTCATTTCTATTTTTTAATTTATTTATAATTTAAAACATACAAAATCCTAAAAAAATAGCTCATTAAACTTCGGGAATTTAAAATATTTTAAATTTTTTGAAAAACCCTTATGCCAAAGGTACTAACTATGCTTTTTATAATATTAATCATTTCAAAGTTCCTTTACAGTACTATGCTCTATAAGATAAAAAAGTTTCCTTAACACTACAAACCAATTAAATCTCCTTTTTTAAAAAAGCCTAATTTTTCCAATTAAAAAAATAAAGACGGCAAGTTGCTAATTTTTCATCGTAAACGAAACATCAAATATTGATTTCATCTTTTTTAAGAACACTTTCCAGTACTCTTACTTTGTTACGACTTATCTCAAATTTGAGAGCGACGGGCGATATGTACATATTCTAGAGCTTTTTTCAAATAAACATTATAATTTTATTTTACTCTTAAATCCTAATTTAATTTTCACTTAATCCAATTAAAATTATCGTAATTCACTTCAACCTTAATCATTTGCTGCATCTTGACCTAACATACTAATAAAAAAACTCTTTCAATTATAATTATTCAATATAATTTAAAAATAGCGATATACAAGCTGATTAAACAAAATTAAGTAAGATATTGGTGTCACATCAATTACAGAGCAAATTCCTCTAAAAAGCTTAGAATACCGCCAAAATCTTTTGATTTCACAACCTATACATACTATCAATATAATAAGTTTATAATAATAGGGTATCTAATCCTAGTCTAAAAACAAATTTTGTAAAAATCAACGATTTCAATAATTTTAGAAATTTCACCTATAAAAAATAAACAATCTAAAAACGCTTTTCTTTTTTTTTAAAAAAAAAAATTTCTGCCTGCCTGTATAACCGCGGCGGCTGGCACAGGCTTCGCCAGGCATTAACTAAAACCTATTTTTAAAATACAAAATAAGTAAATTTATCTTCTATAAAATTACCTTTTATTAAATAACATAAAGAGATTTAATAACAACAGTTATATACTATATAAATATCATTATCTTTTCTTTCCCTACCTATAAAAATATAGGGAAAGAAAAGATATTAATAAATATTTCATTCCCATTGCTAACTTTTTAATAACAGTTAGCAATTATGTTAAAGTTTAATGTTCCTTCTAGGAACTAGTAAAATAAGTCTTTTAAGATAGGATAACGCTTTCGCTTCAATTTTTTTTCTCTCTTTCTCGTAAAATTCTACAAAATGAACTTATACAAAGCGCTTGCCTTCACTTGCAAGCATCTCTTAAGTTAATATAAAATGTATTCTGTCTGTTTGCTCCAAATTTTTTTTAAATGTTATAATATTTTCAATTTTACTAAACACAGATTTATCACCAATAAAATGCCTGAAAAAGGGTTATCTTGATAGGATAAATCATGTGTTCTTATCACTTTTATTACTTCTTAATAACCTTAACAAACTGAATTGTTCCCTTTAAAATCAAAATTTAACGTGCCATTAACACCAAAGATTATAA